CTATATAGATGAAAAAATTACCTTTTGGGGGTGGATTAATGGCCTTTTTTTATTTATTTGTGTTTTGAATCAAATTCCTAAAAAAAAGATTTTTTTTATCCATACCAAATCTCTCGGTTACAAAAGTTATAAGAAATTGGAACCATTAACTATTTTAGAATTCATGAACGAGTCTTACATTCTGACTTCAAATCATGTTTTCCTAATGACATAAGAAAATGTCAAATGGTAACTAATAATTATTAGTGTGTATTTTCACTAAAATATTTTTTCTATTTTCTCAATTTCAATTATAACAACAATTGTGCATATATGTAAACCCAGGAACCATAACAAAAATTAGGACACGTATTTAATTTACTAAGCTATAAAGCGTATATTATGAATTCTACGAAATAGTACTAAAATTATATATTGTTGCTGATTATTCTGATCTCGGTGAAGGGATCAAATCCTGTGTTTTATTTAGTATCCAAAAAAATCGGAGTAATATCATAATAATGGTAGAGAATTAAAGAAATCTAATTAAATAGCATTAATTCTTTTAAAAAGACTGTTTTATCCACTTCTTGTATATGGTGCAAATTTTATTTCTGCCTTCGTTCATATGTATTTCCTATATTCCATATATATCGAATGTATGTGTAAAATTTTATGTTATTTAGTAAATATAAATTCCATCCAAGCTAGGTTGATCGCTATTTTTCAATAAATAATGATCCAAGACTGGTTTTTTTAAACAAATGAGGAATTGGGTTTAAATGTTACGAGAAGGAAATGAGCTGATGTCTACAATACCCGGGTTTAATCAGATACAATTTGAAGGATTTTGTAGGTTCATTGATCAGGGCTTACCGGAAGAGCTTTATAAGTTTCCAAAAATTGAAGATCCAGATCAAGAAATTGAATTTCAATTATTTGTAGAAACATATCAATTGGTAGAACCCGTGATAAAAGAAAAGGATGCTGTGTATAAATCACTTACATATTCTTCTGAATTATACGTATCTGCAGGATTAATTATGAAAGCCGGCAGGGAAATGCAAGAACAAAAAATTTTGATTGGAAATATTCCTCTAATGAACTCCCTGGGCACTTTTATAGTAAATGGAATATACAGAATTGTTATCAATCAAATATTGCAAAGCCCCGGTATTTATTACCGGTCAGAATTGGACCATACCGGAATTTCGGTCTATACCGGCACCATAATATCAGATTGGGGAGGAAGATCAGAATTAGAGATTGATAGAAAAGCAAGGATATGGGCTCGTGTGAGTCGGAAACAGAAAATATCTATTCTAGTTTTATCATCAGCTATGGGTTCGAATCTAAAAGAAATTCTGGATAATGTTTGCTACCCGGAAATTTTATTATCTTTCTTGAATGATAAAGATAAAAAATTTTTGGGGTCAAAGGAAAATGCCATTTTGGCGTTTTATCAACAATTTGCTTGTGTAGGGGGGGACTCGGTATTTTCGGAATCTTTATATAAAGAATTACAAAAAAAATTCTTTCAACAAAAATGCGAATTAGGAAGGATTGGTCGACGAAATATGAATCGTCGACTGAATCTTGATATACCCCCCAAAAATACGTTTTTGTTACCGCGCGATATATTGGTAGCTACGGATCATTTGATTGGAATGAAATTTGGAGTGGGCACACTTGATGATATGAATCATTTGAAAAATAAACGTATTCGCTCTGTAGCAGATCTCTTACAAGATCAATTTGGAGTGGCTCTGGCTCGTTTAGAAAATGTGGTTCGAGGAACTATATGTGGCGCAATTCGGCATAAATTAATACCGGCCCCTCAAAATTTGGTCACTTCAACTTCATTAACAACGACTTATGACTCGTTTTTTGGATTACACCCATTATCTCAAGTTTTGGATCGAACTAATCCATTGACACAAATAGTTCATGGACGAAAATTGAGTTATTTGGGCCCTGGAGGATTGACGGGACGAACGGCTAGTTTTCGGATACGAGATATCCACCCTAGTCACTACGGCCGGATTTGCCCAATTGACACGTCTGAAGGAATTAATGTTGGACTTATTGGATCCTTAGCAATTCATGCAAGAATCGGTCTTTTGGGGTCTCTAGAAAGTCCTTTTTATAAAATTTCTGAGAGATCAACAGGGGTACAGATGCTTTTTTTATCACCAAGTAGGGATGAATACTTTATGGTATCTACAGGAAATTCCTTGGCCTTGAATCAAGGTATTCCGGAAGAACAAGTTGTTCCGGCTCGATACCGTCAAGAATTCCTGACCATTGCGTGGGAGCAGGTTCATCTTCGAAGTATTTTTCCCTTCCAATATTTTTCTGTTGGAGCTTCCCTCATTCCTTTTATCGAGCACAACGATGCAAATCGAGCTTTAATGAGTTCTAATATGCAACGTCAAGCAGTTCCACTTTCTCAGTCCGAAAAATGCATTGTGGGAACCGGGTTGGAACGCCAAGCGGCCCTAGATTCAGGGGTTCTCGCTAT